TGCCTAAATTCTAAACGAAAGTAGAAGTTCAAGGCCTAATAAATTTAAATTATCTCTTCCATTCTATGGCCCCTAGAATGCCAATATTAGCACGAATCGTACGGAAATGTAACTCAGTATTCAAACAACTATTCAGAGTTCCTAGAGCTCCTTGTACGGCTTGTTGGAAAACCCGTTGTCGGACCTGATTCATCGCTCTTTGTTTTTCAAAATAAAGGGTTTCATTTTTAGACTTTTCTAATTGTTCCAAACTCATAGAAGTAGCATTAATCAAATTTGCTTTTTCTCGTTCTATCTCAGAGTATCCATTCATCCGATACTCATCTGCTTCTAGTTCGACTTTCTGTAATCGAAGCCGAGCTTTTTCGAGTTGTTCAAGGGTCCCTCTACGCAATTCTTCCGAATTTCGAATAGTACTTAAGATCCTCTGTTTTCGATTATCTAATAAATCTTTTAATGAAAGTAGATTATCTTGCTATTAAGTTTACAACTTTTATGATCTCTTCCCGAACCAAACATGAATCTTTCGATTCATTTGGCTCTCACGCTCCTTTTTTTCTTTTTTGCTATGTATTATGGTTATTTCCATATCTTTTTTATGTAATGAGCCTATCCTCTATTCTCTTTTCTCTTTGTATTTCAATATACGGAAACGTATATAAGACTAGATAAATATTAAGAGGACTCTTCCGACTAGATAAAAATCTATCATGGTCAGCAAAGTTGTTTCTTTATTTGTTTTGCTCTGTTAGTTAACAATTTCATTAAGAAAAACGAAGTAAATAAAAGGAAAATGAAAATTGCTAGAATTATTTTTCTTTCCTTAAATCCAAAAAATTTCTCTTTTTATACACAGGTCGTCGATTCGGCATTGGAAAAAGGGCAGGGTGCCCCTCTAGTAAATAGTTCAAACCATTTTATCGATATGAGTGTTCTATATCAGATAAATTCGACACTAGCTATTTCCCGTTTTAAGCATTTGGATACTAATAAAGCATTTCGATACTAATATAGTTGTAGAAAGAGTACCTCTTTTTGCCTGGACTTCAAGCAGTTTAGCTTTAACCGTGTTAATGGTCTCACATTATTGGTCTATAGAGAATCAAAGTAAATTTACCAATGAGTCGCGAAATGCTATGGTTCTTCCATATGATTTCTGAAGTTATTCAGAAGTAATTCGTGGAGATCGTGCACCTTTTCTTATTTATCCCAAAATAAAAATACTAAAAAATATTCTATAGTGCAGCCGGATAGATCCAATCTATTCTTGAAATAGACAACTCGCACACACTCCCTTTCCAAAAAAAATCAATACGCCAACCACTACAGTTAGATTTATTAGATTTGTTGCTAAAATATCGGTATTAAGCCCGAAACTCCCAGCGAATGGCCAGTGAGCTAAAAAAACAAAAGAATGGGTTACATTTTTCATATGCTCTCCTCTTATAGATAGGACGAACAAAGAAGAAAGTTTTTCGATCACTTACTTCGCTCGCCCTTTTTATCGGTTTTTTTAATGCAATTTTTTTAATGCAAATAGATTCAATTCAATCTAATAATTTCTTTTAGATTAAGTCTTAGGTCTCGTTTGATCTGTGAAAGATCTCCTTTGTTAAAATGTTCCCAAAATTCCTAAAATAAAAGGAAAAAGACTTTCCACTATCCTAAACTAAGGACGGGAAGGAAGAGGGCGAGCATATCTTCTACCTAAATTGATCATGCTCAAATCAACCCTTCCCGGGGTATTGTCTGTCCCGATAAATAAAAAATTCCTGGAATTATATAATAAATAAAAGTATTGATATACTTGGAATTACAGAAGCAAATACCAATTTACTAAAAAAAAGAAAAAAGTATCTAATCTAAAGGACTTATTTTCTTTTTTAGGATTAAACAAAAGGGTTCGCAAATAAAAGCGCTAGTGCCACAACTAGTCCATAAATTGTTAAAGCTTCCATGAAAGCTAGACTAAGCAATAAAGTCCCTCGTATTTTCCCTTCTGCTTCTGGCTGTCTCGCAATACCCTCTACAGCTTGTCCTGCAGCAGTACCTTGACCAACTCCAGGCCCAATAGAAGCAAGCCCTACAGCCAATCCAGCAGCAACAACGGAAGCAGCAGCAATTAGTGGATTCATGGTGAGTTCCTCGTGTCAAAAAAAAAAGAAAGAAATGGTTAAGGATACAATCAACCAAGAAATTATTACTTTTAACTTCTAAGCTCTATTGGGTAGAAGTAACTAAAAAGTACAAATTGAAATGATAATCTAAATCATCCGAACTACTTCGAGATCTCGTTTTTATTTAGTTTCTAATCATTAGAGGTTTGTGTAAATCCATATGCTTTTCATTATTCTATTTCTCTTTCTTTCCAACCAACCACCCTTTCATTCCATCTTTTTTTACTTTTCGATATCCTTGAGTTCCCTTTTTTTCCCTTCATCTAATCCATAATAAAAGACGAAATACAGGAAGAACCCCTATTGAAATCGAACTAATCCAAATCCAATAGGAATCAAATAAAGATATATAATTGAGAACAATATGCTGCATAGAACTGGATATGGAATCCAATTCCGGAATTCTATATATCGGATTAGATAATGAATCTAATCTAACTTAGAAAAAAAAAAATAAATAAAATCCTATATATATTTGTATCTTCTATTTTGTTTGCATATTTTCTTATTTTCTATTGAATCCAATTCCAAAATCATTCCTTAGAATTAGAAAGCCGCACAAAAGATGACTGTCTTATAGACATTAAGGATATAGATCTAACTGGATTTCGCCCCCTCCCCTGAATGCATATATAATTTAACAATTCCGTAATATAGTCTTTTCTCTCTCCTACAACTCTAGGTTACGCATTTCGAACTAGTTAGTTTTCTAACCAGGAGGATTATCTGCAACCATGCATGAATTGGGCTAAGCTAAAAAAAAAAAGACTATTTTGAAAATTAGTCAATTCAATGATGACCTTCCATGGATTCACCTATATAGGCTGCGGCTAACGTTGCAAAAATAAGAGCTTGAATACCGCTTGTAAATAATCCAAGAAACATGACCGGTATAGGGACTACTAAGGGGACTAAAGAAACAAGAACAACAACGACTAATTCATCCGCCAATATATTTCCGAAAAGTCGAAAACTAAGCGATAATGGTTTTGTGAAATCTTCTAGGATGTTAATTGGTAAAAGGATTGGGGTTGGTTTAATATATTTCTCGAAATAACTCAATCCTTTTTTGCTAAGACCCGCATAAAAATATGCCGCTGATGTGAGTAAAGCTAAAGCAACAGTAGTATTTATATCATTCGTGGGCGCTGCTAATTCCCCATGGGGTAACTCTATAATTTTCCAAGGTAAAAGAGCACCCGACCAATTCGAAACAAAAATAAAAAGGAACATAGTTCCAATAAAGGGAACCCAGGGACCGTATTCTTCTCCAATCTGAGTTTTGCTCAAATCTCGAATAAACTCAAGGACATATTCGAAGAAATTCTGACCGTCGGTTGGGATGGTTTGTGGATTCCGAACAGCTATGATAACTGAACCCAGCAAGATAGTAATTACGACCCAAGAAGTGATGAGTACTTGGGCATGAATTTGGAAACCTCCTATTTGCCAATAGAAGTGTTGGCCTACTTCTACGCCTGATATATCATACAACCCCTTGAGTGTTTTAATGGAACATGGTGTAATATTCATATTGTCCTCTGATAAAAATTGAACTTCAAAAAAGGAATTCTTTTGATTCAACCATCTCTTTCTCAACTCAGCAACTTGAAGTATTAATCTTATATTTAGGATACCAAGAAATCACATCAAATGATAATATATATCAATACCCTCTAATATATATCAATATTCCCCTTCTTTTATCTAGGCAAAACAAAAAAAAATAGTAACTGATCCCATAAATCTACGTAGTTGCTTAAGAATTCACTATTCTTCTTAATCTTAATCAAATTCTTCTTAATCTTAATCAATGATTTCTTATATAGAGAGAACGGCCCTCACAAATTGCAAATACTAATTTGTTAAGAATCAATCGAATGGAAGTCATAGTGTCATCGTTGGCAGGAATCGATATATTCGCGAGATCTGGGTCACAATTTGTATCGATTAAAGAAATAGTAGGAATCCCCAAAATGGCGCATTCCCGAAGAGCTATATACTCTTTTTGCTGATCAAGGACGATCACAATGTCAGGCAACCTCGTCATATATTTAATCCCGCCGAGATATCTTTGCAAGGTAGATAATTTTCTCTTTAAGATTGCCACATCTCTTTTGGGGAGATGGTGGAATTTTCCCATCTTTTCTTCCGCTCTTAAGTCTCTAAATTGAGAAAGTCTAGTTTTGGTAATCGACCAATTCGTTAACATACCACTGAACCACTTTTTATTAACATAATGACAACGAGACCTTATTGCAGCTGATGCTACTAAATCTGCTGCTCTTTTTTTGGTACCAACAATTAAGAAGCTTTTTCCCTGACTTGCCGCATCAAAAACTAAATCACAGGCTTCTGATAAAAAACGAGCCGTTCTAGCGAGATTTGTAATATGAGTACCTTTACGCTTTGCCGAGATGTAAGGGGCCATTTTAGGATTCCATTTCTTAATACCATGACCAAAATGAACTCCCGCTTCTATCATCTCTTTCAAATTGATGTTCCAATATCTTCTTGTCATTTTTTCCACACTTCTCTTTTTTTTTCTTTTTTTCGTCTTACCATTACGGAATTGATTTCTTTTTGAAGATTAAGAAAGAGCGAAATATCTTGAAATAAATAATAATTGTTCCGATGGAACCTTCTACTCAGAATTGCCCATTGATACATGATATAAACAAACACAGCCTTAATAAATTAACTGACTTCTTTTATTTAGTAAAATAGGAAAATACAAAATCTAAAATCAGACCTGTTAGCATTCTAAGGTCAAAAGTCTAGTTTCAATTAAAGTAAAAAAATCTGCTTTATATGCTTTATATATCCTTAAATCGTATAAATGGGAGTAAATGGGGGTTCTGATGTCTCATAGAAATTGTTTGTTACGTCAGAATCAGAAGAAACTAATTCTGTATGGAGAAACAAAATATCTCTCATTTCCGACGTGAATAAATTTTTTTTTTGAATTTCGAAATAAAGGTTCTTGTCTTGTGGGAAACGATGCACAAATTTTTGGAATCCGGTACCAACAGGTATAATTCCCCCCAGAACTACGTTTTCTTTCAGGCCTTTCAACCAATCAATACGACCTCGTAGGGCAGCTTTTGCTAAAACTCGAGCAGTTTCTTGAAAACTTGCTTCAGATATGAAACTTTGGGTATTCAGGGAAGCCCTTGTTATTCCCAATAAGATTGCCCGATAATAGATCGATTCATCCAAAGCTCGCCCTGCTCGTTCCGCTCGCAATAGTCCTATTAATTCCCCAGGTAAAAAAACATTAGACATTCCATCTTCGGAAACCCGTACTTTTGATGTTACTTGGCGTATAATAATCTCTATATGTCTATTATGGATCTGTACCCCTTGGGATCGATAAACCTTTTGGATCTTATTAACCAAAGAGATACGACTTTGGGCGGTGGTTAGCTCAGCTCCAATCAAGAATCCCCAGGGAACCCCAAGAATTCTTGGTATACGCTCATTCCAATCCTCAATTCTCCTTTCGAGATTCGGCGATAGTGAATCAATTGAACGCGCTTCGAATATTTGTTCTACTTTTGGAAGACCTTGCGTTATATCACTAGATCTCGATTTTTCATATATAAAGGTAACTAACCTATCCCCTTTGTAAAGGATTTTTCCATAATGACCATGAACAGTTGCTCCTATAGTGGCCAAATAAGGCTTAGCTGCTCTTATAACAAAGGAGTCCATATTAACAATGAAAATTTGACCAGATTTTTTTATGTGCGATTTAAATAGACATACATTTTCGCAAATAAATTGTCCAAGGTGAATTATTGCCAATGTTTCCTCCCATGAGTCATGATGGAGAAAGTGCCAATTCAAATGGAATGGATCCAACATGATGTTACTGTCGAAATTTGACATCCTTCTATTTTCATCTATTAAAGAGTATTTAAGCCCTTGAAGTACTTGGAAGGTTTGTTTCAAATTGTCAAGGAAGAAGTATTTTTTTAACAAGATCTGATTATGTGTTAATAAATAGTAAGATGAAGAAAAATTCGATATACTAGGTACAATAGCGCCTAAGAGCCCAAAAATATCTCGAATAAGAATTCTAGGATTCGATTCTTTTACCGCATTGGGATATTTCGAATTCTTGAATAAACCAATTCGAGAACAGTTGGATGCCGACAAAATCATCAAAGATGGATATTCTTTATTTCGATTCAACAAGGTGCCAATAGCTTCTTGATGTTGGCTAAGTGATTGAATCTTCGCCTTGGAATAAAAGGAATTGGTATTGTTGCGATCTAACCCATTATTGGGAATCGGTCCTGCACTTGTCCTATCATACCTTCTTCTTGTATATGAAATAGTGGACTTGACTAACTCAATTCTTAGGAAATCGCGAATCAGATCATTTGTTCTTAACTCAACAAGGGAAGCACGAGCCCCCTCTTTTTCTTCTTGTTCCCAATTCACTATCAAGCAAGTTCGAACGAATTGACTATTCGTGTGATAAATTCTTTGAGTTAACTTGCTATTTTCATGAGAAATAAAATTGACAAGTCGAAGTTGGAGATTATCCTCTTCTTGCAGGAGATCTTGCGGGAAAAGTCTTGCTAGATTTCTCCCTTCGTCCATTTCATATGCGACTGCAGGTCGAACTGAAACAAAATACTTTTCCTTGCTTTTGAGAATTTTTTTCCGTTGAACATAAACCCAATTTTTTCTTTTTTTTGAGTCCTTAGAATCTTTTTTTTTTCTTTCTGGTGGTATCAAACTGGCGCCTAATATCTTATCCGCCTCTTCAGGAAAATGAATATCTCCGGAAAAGATTTTTAGTTCCGTATGGCTTTTTTTTCTCTTAACTCGGACCAATCCACCTAGTCGACTTCTTGTATTTTTTGTGAGTTGTGTATCCACTCCAATAATACTATTGTCAAGTACCTTTAGGGATGAGGATCTCGGCAAGATATGCAGTTCTTGAAGAATGAAAAAAAACCGATCTACTTCTTTTTGGTATTTTAGACTAAATTCTTTTGTTCCTCGATGCTCAATAAAACCCTCTTTTTTTAAGATAGAATCTTCCTCCGGGCTCCCATATTCGTCCTCTGAGTCTTCCTCTGAGTCTTCTTCTAAAGCCCCATATTCTTCTTCCTCTAGAGTTTCATATTCGTCTTCTCGAGTTTTATATTCGTTCTCTGGGTTCCCATATTCTTCTTCTGAGTCTTTCTCTAGAGTCCTATATTCGGCCTCTAGGATCCCATATTCATCTTCTAGGGTTTCATATTCGTCTTCTAGAGTCCTATATTCGTCTTCTAGGGTTTCATATTCGTCTTCTAGAGTCCTATATTCGTTCTCTGGGCTCTCATATTCGTCCTCCGAGTCTTCCTCTAGAGTCCTATACTCTTCCTCTCGGGTCCAATATTCTTCCTCTAGGGTCCTATATCGAAATTTAACAATTCCTGAACCCCTTTTATCTTTTCTGTATCCTGGATCGTCAAAATAAGCAAAAATAGTATTTCTACGTAAAACACCCATAAAGGGTATTTCAATCGAAATCCCCAAACAGGATATTAGCTCTTTTTCTTGTTCTTGATGATATTGTAATGGAATGACGAACCTATTTCTTCGCTTTTTCGCCAACAAATCCGAATTATCTTGAAGAATAGAAATAGAAGGATAGACAAAATTCCAATGATTGTTGGACACGATTCGATCTGGCGTTAAATAATCAAGAATTTCCTTATCTTTTTTACCAAAAGTATCCAACAGTCTATGGCTTACTTGATCATTAGCCATTGAGAGGTCAAAGATATATCTTCCGTCAAGAGAAAAAGAATAAGTATTCATTTGATCTTGATCCTTGTGCAGCGAAAAGGATGCTATACTGGATCTGCACATACTTACCGACAATATCCATAAATGGCTTGTTTTTGGTAATCGACGAAGATTACCATATTGATATTCGGGCGCATGGTAAACATCAGTACTCCAGTGCATTTCCCCGTCTGATTCGGAATAAATATGCTTTTGTACCTTTTCTTTAAAATGCAAAGTGGATGTTCCGGCACGAATCTCCGCAATTACTTGTTCCGATTCTACATATTGATCATTTTGCACTAGAATAAGGCTTTTTAACGGAATATTCACACTATGTAGAATATCCTGACTCTGAATAGTTACACGCAAGTCTATATAGCATAGAAAAGCAGGCTGCCCATGACGGGTACGTGTGGGGTGAACCAAATCCTCATTGAATTGGATTTTTCCATTCGAGGGGGATCGTACAAGGTCGGCAGTACCCCCTGTGAATACTCCACCAGTATGAAAAGTTCTTAATGTTAGTTGAGTCCCTGGCTCACCAATTGATTGACCCGCAATAATACCTACAGCTTCTCCCAATTCGACCAGATCGCCATGAGTGGGACTCCGCCCATAACATAATTGACAGATCCAAGATGCGCTCCGGCAAGTAAAAGGAGTTCTAATATATATGGGTTGTGCCCGAAACGGTTGTGCTCGAAAGGCAGTTATGAATCGATTGACTAATCCAATTCCAATATCTTGATTTCGAGCAGCAATGCATCGTGAACCGATATATATATCGTCTGCTAATACACGACCAATTAGTGTTTGGACTAAAAGTTTTTCTGTCATCCCATTTTGAGGACTCACAGAAATACCTCGGATAGTACCACAATCTCTTCTACGCACAATAATATGTTGAACTACTTCAACAAGTCTGCGTGTAAGATATCCAGCATCCGCTGTTCGTACAGCAGTATCTACAACCCCTTTGCGGGCTCCGTAACAGGAAATTATATATTCTGTTAAAGAAAGTCCCTCGCGTAAATTGCTTTGAATAGGTAAATCAATCATTTGTCCTTGAGGATCCGCCATTAACCCTCTCATCCCTACTAATTGGTGTACCTGAGATGCATTTCCTCTAGCTCCTGAAAAAGACATTAGATAGACTGGATTAGAAGGATCCGTTATCCGAAAATTCGAATTCATTTCTTGTTTCAAATATTCGCTTGTAGCATACCATATTTCAACGGATTGGCGTAATTTTTCTACTGCGTGTACAGCCCCATAATAATAGTGTTTCTCCAAAAGAAAACTCTGTTGTTCTGCATCTTGTACTAACCATCCTTTAGAGGGTATTGTTAAAAGATCCTCGATTCCTAAAGAAATCGATGTAGTAGTGGCTTGATGGAAGCCCAGAGCTTTTATTTGATCCAGTATATGGGATGTATATCCCATTCCGAAATGATCTATTAATCTGCTAATAAGTCGTTTCATAGCAGTTCCATCTATCTCTTTATTATGAAAGACCAGGTTGGCCCGTTCCGCCATACATAAGTACCCCCTTTTTTGACTGAGTAGGATTCGACAATTGCTGAGTAGGATTCGACAATAGGCCTGAGTCAGTGATTCGAAAACTTAATTTACCCCCTTTCCTCAATCTCAATCTGAATTTGCGTGGCAAAAAAGATGGTACTAGCGAAATTGTAATGCCCCCCGAAAGGGGCATCGCCGAATCTAACTTCCTTGTTTAGATTTAGATAGTGTATGAATAGGCTCGACTAAATCCTTGTATGGCTTCCTCTATTTCTCTATAAAAAGAAATATGACCAAGAGTGGTTCGAATGTATATAGAACGGGTTTCTTTTTTTCTATTTCCGACTATTAGATAGTAGGCATAAATCTCATGATAAGTCCCAAAAGATTCATATTGAACTTCAATCGGAACTTCTCTTGATCCAATGACGCGTTGATCTAGTTTCCATCGTAGCCACAAGGGACTGTTTAAACCGATTCGTTTCTGTCTATAAGCTCCCAGTGCATCATAGGAACTAGAAAAATGGGGTTCTTTATCTTTCGTATAATTATTATTATTGTAATTTACTTTTTTATTTGGATAGTTTTCGCAACTATTATATCTATTTGCACAAATACCTCGACGATTTCCAATCGTTAATACATAAAGTCCGATAAGCATGTCTTGGGTTGGCACGCAAATAGGATCTCCAATAGCGGGAGACAGGAGATTCATATGAGAAAACATAAGTAAACGGGCTTCTGCTTGAGCTTCCAAGGATAAAGGTAGATGAACAGCCATTTGATCCCCATCAAAGTCTGCATTGAAACCCTTACACACTAATGGATGTAAACAAATAGTACGCCCCTCTACTAAAGTGGGTTGGAAGGCCTGTATGCCTAATCTATGCAGGGTAGGTGCTCTGTTCAACAGTACAGGATGTCCCCGCATAACTTCTTGAAGTATTTCCCATACAATGGGTTCCTTTTCCCAAATTTTCCTTTTAGCAATCCTGACATTAGAAGTAGCACGTTTCGTGATTAAATCGCGAATTACAAATAACTGAAAAAGCTTTATTGCTATCTCTAGAGGTAATCCACATTGATGTAATGAAAGCGAAGGACCCACAACAATGACAGAACGCCCCGAGTAATCGACCCGTTTCCCAAGCAGAGTCTCGCGAAACCTCCCCTCTTTACCCTCAATTACATCTGAAAGTGACTTGTATACTTTATTGTGACCATCCCTCGTCGGTTGTCCGCGAGACCCACTATCAAGAAGTGTATCCACGGCTTCTTGTACCAATTTTTCCTGGCACATTACTAAATCGGCTGGCGCTAATTCACTTCTTTTTAATAGATAGGCAAGGTTGTTGTTCCGACGGATAACTCTCTTATAAAGTTCATTAATATCCGAAGTCACTACTTTATCCCCAGACCTATAAACAATGGGTCTCAATTCGGGAGGAAGAACTGGTAATAAGCACAAAACCATCCATTCTGGTTCTACATTTGTTTGAATAAAATGTTTTGCTAATTGCATTCGTCTAATTAAAAAAACTTTTCTTATTCGTCTTTTTCTATCTTCCCATTCATCTCCACTATACCCCTCATCTTCTAATTCCTTCCATTCAACCAAGGAATTCTCTATAATAATTCGCAAATCCAAATCTGCTAATTGTTCTCTAATAGCACCTGCTCCTGTCGCAATTTCCCGATTTCGAAATGTTGCAAAGCCTGGGGTAGAAAAAAAGGGAGAAATGCTGTGGTTACAGGATGCAATTTCATCTTCGAATAAACCTCGTAATCGTAAGAAAGTAGGTTTTTTAGCGCTGGGCCTAGCAAAAGAGAAATCGCCGTATACTAGGCCTTCCAATTTCTTAAGAGGTTTATCTAAAAGATTCGCGATATAACTAGGAAGACCTTTCAAATACCACACATGAGTCACTGGACATGCCAGTTTGATGTATCCCATTTGATATCTTCGTATCCGAGAATCAACAAATTCTACCCCGCATTTTTGACAAAATCTTTCGTCTTCGTTTTCCGCTACGCTCGCTCGAGAATTTCCACAAGCACAAATTCCGCTTTTTATGGGTCCAAAGATTCTTTCGCAAAACAATCCATCTTTTTCTGGTTTATCGGTTTTATAATGAAAAGTAGAGGGCCTTGTGACTTCGCCAACGACTTCCCCATTAGGTAGGATTTTGTTAGCCCAAGCCTTTATTTGTTGGGGGGAAACGAGTCCAATTTGAAGTTGTTTATGTTTATATTGGTCAATCATAAAATAGAAATAAGAAAAAAATTTATATTTATTCTGATCAAACATCCTCCCTATTAACCTGAAAGTTCTTCTCAGATACAAGGAAATGGTTCAGTTCTAGAGCCAAAGATCGTAGTTCTCGAACGAGCACTCGAAAAGATTCTGGAGGATCCTCGTGATTAGGCACTCTTTTTCCCCAGATCGTAGCATTAAGTATTTCTTGGCGAGCTATAAGATGATCAGATTTATAAGTAAGTATCTCTTGTAAAATATGAGCAACACCAAATCCTTCTAAAGCCCAAACTTCCATTTCTCCTACTCGTTGTCCCCCTTGTTTGGCTCTTCCTCTAACGGGTTGTTGGGTAACAAGTGAGTAGGGCCCAGTAGAACGTCCATGGATTTTTTCATCAACTTGATGAATTAATTTTAAAATATAGGACTTCCCTATTAGAACAGGTTGTTCGAAGGGATCTCCTGTTCTTCCATCAAATATTCTGCTTTTTCCCGGGTACTCGGGTTCAAATACCCATGGATTTTTTGTTTGTTTACTGGCTTCATATAATTCCGAAAACACAAGTTTTCTTGAAGCCTCTTGCTCATATCTCTCATCAAAGGGTGCTATTCTATAATGTTTCTTTAGCAGATCCCCTGCTAATCCGAGCGAGCTTTCAAATATTTGTCCCACATTCATTCGTGAGGGTACTCCTAGGGGATTGAAGACCATATCAACAGGTGTTCCATCTTGCAAATAGGGCATATCTTGCCTAGGCAAAATTTTGGAAATGATCCCCTTATTCCCGTGTCTTCCTGCTACTTTATCCCCAACTTTGATTTCACGTTTCTGTAAAATATATACACGAACCATTATGTCGAGGGGGTCCCTCTGGATCCATTTCACATCGATAACGCGCCCTCTTCCACCTATAGGTAGTTTGAGAGAAGTTTCTTTTGAAGTGGATACCTCAAGACCAAAAATGGCCCGTAATAATCCAGCTTCCGCTATATATGAGGATTCGCTCGCTATCTGAGGCGTTAATTTACCTACTAAAATATCGCCTGTTTCTACCCAGGATCCCAACCTCACAACTCCATTTCTGTCCAAATTGCGGAGTAAATGTTCTTCTAGATGTGGTATTTCTTTAGTGATTTTTTCAGCGGAGCCTTGGCTTGTCGTATCCGTCTGAATTTCATATTTTCGGATGTGAAAAGAAGTATAAATATCCTCATATACCAAACGTTCGCTAATTAGTACTGCGTCTTCAAAATTGTAACCCTCCCACGGCATATAAGCTACTAAAACGTTTTTTCCTAAAGCAAGTTCCCCACCAACTGTAGCTGCTCCCTCCGCTAAAATTTGCCCTTTTTTAATGGATTTACCTCGCGAAACCCGAGGTTTTTGGTGCATACAAGTATTTTTGTTAGAGCGCCGATGGGCAACTAAAGGAATACTTATAGTCTTCCCACTACTTGATAAAAGGATCTTCTGACTATCACTAGAAATGATCTTTCCCTCGCGTTCGGCTATAATGGAAACCCTCGAATCTAGAGCTGTTTGGCGTTCCAATCCAGTTCCAACAATGCACTTCTCGGACCGAGAAAGTGGAACTGCTTGGCGCTGCATATTAGAACTCATTAAAGCCCGATTCGCATCATTATGCTCAATAAAAGGAATGAGAGAACCTCCAATAGAAAAATATTGGAAAGGAAAAATACTTCTAACATGAATCTGTTCCCATGCAATAGTCAGGAATTCTTGACGGTATCTAGCTGGAACAACTTGTTCTTCCTGAATACCCTGATTCAAGGACAAAGAATTTCCTGCTGCTATCATATAATATTCATCTCTATTTGGTGATAAATAAACCACCTGTCTCTCTTTTTTTTCTTTTGCTTTCTCAGATATTTCATAAAACGGACTCTCTATAGATCCCCACCAGTGATCAATTCTCGCATGAATAGCTAAGGATCCAGTAAGTCCAACATTGATGCCTTCGGACGTGTCAATTGGACAAATACGCCCATAGTGACTCGGATGAATATCTCGGCTTCGAAAACTCGCAGTTCTCCCCGTCAATCCTCCAGGACCCAAACAACTCACTTTTCGCCCATGAACCGTTTGTGTCAATGGATTGGTTTGGTCAAAAACTTGAGATAAGGGGTATGTGCCAAAAAAGGTCTCATAAGTAGTTATTAATAAAATCGAAGTTGAAGTTGGAGTTACCAAAGTTTGTGGAGTCGGTTTCGATTGACGTATGAATACTCTACGGATAGTTTTTTGAACCGCATGTTGTAAACGGCCAAGAGCCAGTCCGAATTGATCTTGTAACAGATCCGCAACCGAACGAATACGTTTATTTTTCAAGTGATTCATATCGTCATCGTCAAGTATACCCGTTCCAAATTTCATTCCAATCAAATGATCCGTAGCGGCCAATACATCTCGTGGTAACAAGAATGTATTGTTCTGAGGTATATTAAGATTCAGTCTCCGATTCATATTTCGTCGACCAACTCTTCCTAATTCACATTTTTGTTGAAAAAATTTCTTTTGTAATTCCTCACATAAGGACTCCGAAAATACCAGGTCCCCGCCTACACAAGCAAATTGTTGATAAAACTCCAAAATAGCTTTTTCTTTTGACTCAATCCTCTTTTTCTCCTTAGCATTCGGGAAAGCCAAGAAAATTTCGGGGTAGGAAACATTATCCAAAATTTCTCTTAGATTCGAACCCATAGCTGATGATAGAACTAAAATGGATATCTTTTGTTTTCTACTCACGCGAGCCCATATCCTTTCTTTTTTATCAATTGCTAATTCCGATCTTCCTCCCCAATCTGATATTATAGTCCCGGTGTATATAGAAATTCCCTTATGGTCTAATTCGGAGCGGTAGTAAATACCGGGACTTAGCAATATTTGATTGATCACAATTCGGTATATTCCATTTATTATAAAGGTTCCTAAGGAATTCATTATAGGAATGTTTCCAATAGAAATGGTTTGCTTTTGCACATCGAAACCAAAAATTAATCTCGCGGATACATATAATTCAGAAGAATAAGTGAGTGATTCATACACAGCATCCCTTTCTTTTATCGAGGGTTCTAGCAATTGATATCCTTTCGCAAATAATTGAAATGCAATTTCGTGATCTGGATCTTTAATTGTTGGAAACTTCTCAAGTTCTTCTGCCAAGCCTTGATTAATGAACCTACAAAATCCCTCGAATTGGATCTGACTAAATCCGGGTATTGTGGACATTCCCTCATTTCCATTCCGGAGCATCTTAATCTTAAGTTTCCTATTTATCGAAGAAAAATTCCATTATCAGCTCACTCTTTATCAATCCCTACGGATCAATCTAGCAATCATGGAATCTATATTCTGTTTACTGAATCACATGAAATTCTAGGGAACTCCACATACGTATTTCATATATGTATTTCATATATATGAATAAAGATAATTTTGACGAAAGTTCTACTTTTGCAGGGGTAGAAATGGAATTAAAATGAATGGATAAAAAAGTCCTAGAAAAAATTCTGCCACTTAAACTTTATGATATTCTAATCAGATTGGATAGCAAAGATTTCTCGTTTTATCTCCTTTCTATGAAAGAAATAAAGCCATAATAATTTATAAGCACTAGAAAGTTTGACTTTAGTTCGATTTAGAATTTAGAATAGTACGCTTAGTTTTATTTTCAAAAAGAATTTGAAGGTTATTTTTTGTTTCGTAGTAATAGAATTGCTGAAAAATAAAGGATTTCGTTGTAGAATCCTAAAATAAAGGACTTACTTTTTTGAAGTACTTGCTAATCTAGTTATCCACCTATTCACATATCCTTTCTTTTATCGTAATTTCACTTGTGTGGGCCAAGAAAAGAAGGCCAGGCCATAATCTATATCAGAGCAAATTTCCTCTTTTTATTCAAGATATTTAATGCAATGAAAAATTAAAGCATGATTCCCCGTAGGGATATGTACATAAGGGGCATCCGTAGATAATAATGCTGTTCGGACCTGGAGTTTACCTATATACAGATTAAGGAAACTATTACTCTATTTTATTATGCCATTAAAGGAGAGAATACCGATTTAAGAGTCGTTTACTACTGCAATTCAAAAAAAAAATTCTAGTTAATGGTTCCAATTTGTTCTGAATTTTGCAGTCGGTGACTGGAAATCCACTTTTGCTCCTTTGCCATTTCCATAGAATAGAAAGAAAATTCTCCTTTGCCATCTCAATAGAATAGAAAAAAGGGGGTTTTAGTAAGAAAATATGGATGAATACTTGTTCTTTTCTCGATTTTAGATCGGATTTTTTGGCGGCATGGCCAAGTGGTAAGGCAGGGGACTGCAAATCCTTTATCCCCAGTTCAAATCTGGGTGCCGCCTGATCAATATAATACTTAGGATTATAGTACTAATCAAACTCAAAAATTTCGTACCCTCATAAGTTGGGGCAAGAGAGTAACTAGGTCTGGCGATACTGGATTTTGAGAATCCATACCATAGTTCTATCCTCAAACGAGGCTTTGTTTTGGCGGCAGTGGCCCAAACGGGGAACTACTAACAGAGATGAGGTAGCGTTTCCTTATTCTTTTATTAATTTGAATTGATTCGGGAATTTAAAACTTCCAAAGGTCCCTAAGTCTTTTTTCAATCTAAGATTGAAGAAGGGTCTTTCACTAAAGTAAAGGCTACGGATTCTGTCGAGAATCAGATTGAATAGTCTGATCAAAAATCAATTTCGGAGTTGTGGAGTGGATAAGGTCTCCTCACTCTTTCTATGAAAGAGTGAAAGTGGGGCAGTAGGGTTTAGGTCAAAAATAAACATGGGTAAAGTAGGTATCCAATAAATATTTATCTATCCTAATTTTATGGTATATTCTGACGTCCTTTGCTTATAAAAAGATAACAAAAGGAAGAAAAAATCTCTCTATTCCCGTATCTTCTATTCAGGACATTCCCACACTCTTTCTTTTTTAAGGAAAAGGTATATGTATCATATTTATACTTAATACTCTCCAATTCCACCAGAAATCATATAAGAATTTGATAGGAGTAAATTCCTTTAACCGATTCATCCATAGTCTTAGAGCAGAATTTTGACTCTGTACCCTTAATTCCACTATGATTATTGATCAACAGTAGAATAATTCCTTCATAGAAATAGGAGACATAATTTACATGGATATAGTAAGTCTCGCTTGGGCTGCCTTAATGGTAGTCTTTACATTTTCTCTTTCGCTAGTAGTATGGGGGAGAAGTGGACTCTAGGGATACTACTAATTGATTGAGTAGTCGAATTGTAGTATCAACTCTTTTCTTTAATTGATCATTTTATTTTGTATTAATCATTTTGCCAAACTTTATTTTTTCTCTCTTTCTTTAGTTTTGTTTCACTCTTGTAAAAAAACTCTTTTCTTTTAAGAAAGAGTCGTTCTATTCTACTATGTTTCATTCTACTATAATAGAAATAGAAAGAAATAGAATAAGAAAGAGCGATTCTAGTAATTAAGAATTTCTACTAGAAGTGACGAGTAAAAATAAAGTTCTTTACATAAGAAAATTAGACTTTCTTACACGAAGCTATTCACAACATATCCCACATTTTCCATTTATACTCTTTTCTTATTCTTAGAAATTTTTTTTGTTCTTTTTTTTGAAGGATCTCGCGTGAAGCATCTCGCGTCATTTTTAAGTATGAAAGATTCGCAGGTTTTTTCCTTTTATTTACTTTTTTTCTTTTATTATAGTCTATTCTCGTATTATTTTTCTCCTCTCCATGGATTCTTTCAATGAAGAATTGTCTTCGATTTTTTTGATTTTGACTTGCTTGAAATTAAGTGGATGCAGTGAAAAAAGAAGTTGAATTAGATTACTATTTCAATCTACTAATCTATTCTACGTAGATTCAAGATAATATAATAGAAAGAATCTAAAGTGTGGTAGAAAGAACTACATATAGTTCTTTCTACCACACTTTAGGATTCCAACCGGATCCTTTCATTTAAGACTTGGATTTTTATTTTCTTTAATCCCTTTTTCATTTCTTCAATGATTAATTGGAATTCCAATTAATCATTTTGGCTGGCTGTTTTTACATAAATAATAAGTAAAAAGGCAGTAGGAACTAGAATGAACAATGCAGTAGCAATAAATGCGAGAATATTTACTTCCATAACGTCTTTATTTTATTTTTTCACAATAACTCGGGATGTAATCCCATGGAGAGGAAAAGGGGGTATCCCTGTAAATTCAATGGGAGGGCTTGCATTCTGATAATACTGAATCAATTCAATATTATGAATATTGGATCTATCAAATCAATTCATGGTTGATAGTAGAATAATATAACATATGAAGACGCCTTATCCATACTAAGACCAAAATAGGTTTTTTGATTGGATTCGGAACCCCTCCATTTTTCATCCTTTTCTACTTTTGCTTTTCTATTTCCCTTCTTTTTCTTATAGTTATACATACTATTATGTATGTATGTATTATATAACCGACTTTCTATGGGTCACATAGACATCCAAATAAGCAGTAGAAGTAGAAATGAGATGGAGAAAAGAGGATCTTAAATAAAAAAGATCCAAATTTAGGAAAAAGAGCGTTTGCTTGGTTTTTATTTTATTAGGTTACTGTCAATATCTGCTTTTTGGGTCTAAAGATGAGAGCAGATTCCTAAAATGGACTGAGAATGAGGTAGATTCTTTCCAAGAATTCATTGAATATACACAAAGTTGGAACTACAAAATGGAAGTGGTGTGGTTTAACCCCTAAAAAGGAACTAATTATATTAAATTCATTCTCTAACAATAAACGAATACAATTTGTGTATGGATTGGATTCTGGTAAAATACCGTAACTCTATGCCTTAAGATAAGAGTCAAATAGGAAGTTAAGATGAGGATGGTAGCATCATATCATAAAAATAGAGTAATATCCTAAATTATACTAATCCACGTATGATATGTATGTCTTTCCTTATCAACCGGAAGTAGTTAAAAAAAAGATTCCTATAAAGCTCTCTTTTTATTGAGAGCTGCGAAATAAAAAAAGTAAAGTAAGGGTTCTCCATAGATATTTGATCTTGCCTTCTGCTCCCCCCCCTTTTTCAGGGAAATTCTTGATGAAAAAAAGGAAAGATTCATTTTTCATTCATTGAACCCTAGTTCGGGACTGACGGGGCTCGAACCCGCAGCTTCCGCCTTGACAGGGCGGTGCTCTAACCAATTGAACTACAATCCCTGCGGGGTGTATGGCATACCTATTCTTAAATAGAACCCTAAGAAGATTCGTCTGTTGTACTCTAAGAAATAGATGAATCATATACTACTACACTCACATAGGATATGTGGGTATAGTGAGAGTGGCGTAACTAGTATGCCGCGATTTTTTATCCCTAAAAACAACTGATAATTCACCTTTCAATAAGAAAACTGTTTTCTTTGTAAGAAAAGAATCAGAGAGATATGGCTTAGAAATAAATTTCCCCTTCTTTCCTCTTTATGGATCAGATATTTTTTTTATCGAAGAAAAAAAGGATTTAGTTCATATTCACGAAGCCCTAGATTTTTGGGCCGAGCTGGATTTGAACCAGCGTAGACATATCGTCAACGAATTTACAGTCCGTCCCCATTAACCGCTCGGGCATCGACCCAGGAAGAATTTATTCTAGGGTTTTTGATAATCTATGATTAACCTCTTTTTATAATACTCCCTACCCCCAGGGGAAGTCGAATCCCCGCTGCCTCCTTGAAAGAGAGATGTCCTGAACCACTAGACGATAGGGGCATCACTAGACGATAGTGCTATATAGAACCACTCGTCATTATACTATAATGATAGTATGAGCAGTTTTTTGGAATTGTCAATATACTCGAATCGAAGAGTATAAATAGATCAAAGCAAAGAGTCTTTCCTACTTTTCTATTATGCTTTCATAGGATTTTTTTTTTAGTTGATGGTTAGATTAATTCACGGATCATCCCCTGCTTTTTAGGGAAATTCCTTTTACTTTTAATAGAATAAGAATAGATTAATAAAAAGGATTCTAGATTAGTTCAGTACAGATATTGATTTGATTGCTCTAACAGGAAAAAGAGTCCAATTTCATTTATTTTTTGCAATTTAAACTCTGTGCTTCGTTTAGTGTTCAGACCAAAAATATGGCATCTCATACTAAACGAAGTCATAAAATTCAATAAAAAACAGAGACATTTTCAAAAAAAAAAAAAGAAAAAAAGTGAATGAATTTAGTAGAAAAGTACTCTATCGGATTCGAACCGATGACTTCGGTCTTGCCGTGGCATTACTCTACCACTAAGGGAAAAGCCCTTTATCGGATTTGAACCGATGACTTATGCCTTACCATGGCATTACTCTACCACTGAGTTAAAAGGGCTTTTTATTCAAAAATTAGCCACTTTCATTTACCATTATAGATCTACTGCATAATGTAGAAAATATATGTATATATTAATGTACATAATATATGTATATATAGATATATATGTAGAGATTTTATTTTCTCTATTGAGATATAGAAGTTTATTCATGGTGAGGTTCAAAAAGACCAAAGGGGCAATAAGAACTGCTGTTAAAAAAATGGTAGACTTTGTTTTTTTTATCTTTAGCCTATTCACTTTTCACGTGCTCAGAATGTTCTGCAGAATTAGGACTTTTTTCTTCTATTGGCTGATCTTATGATGAGAACTTTCTCCATTTATGTTTTATTTCCCTTAAGTCTAATTGGGGGGTATAAAGAAATTCGCCCTCCTCATATACCCATATGGCTGGGTATTGTATTAATTTTCAGTGATATACTTCTTATCTGTTTTGGTGCGAGATTGAAACAATTTTTCACAGGCATTCCTTAGAAAAACCTTCGAGTTCAAAACTTTTCTATTTTTCAGTTTTGGATGGATTTGTTGCAGCAATTTTCAACGGGGACCCTTTGGAAATATAAATAGTACTTGAACATTATCCAAAAGGTGTATTTTGAACAAACTATATTGGAGTTTTATCAACAATTTTATTCTAAAAAGTGCGCAGTTGAATTTATACTGCAGAGTATAAAAATTATTCTACAGCCTGCCTAACAAAAAAGAAAAGGAAGAAAGGGATTGATGGGTACTCTCGCCTATATCTCTTAGTGTATATTGTAGGAATAATCAAACTATAGAATACGAAGAATACGATCCTAATCGAAATGCATACATTTGGTTCATACGCTAGTGGCATGGTAAGAAGAGATTTCTTTTACAGACTAGAGAGGGGCCATCGAAATCCTAAATTAAAGGCCTGCGATTGAAGTACCAACTGCTCACTTTTCTCCGTAGGTGGGATTAGCTTCCTCCTCGAATCGCTACCCTTGACAAAGGGTAGTGTTGGTATCATAATCTACATGTAGCGGGTATAGTTTAGTGGTAAAAGTGTGATTCGTTCTATTAATAACAGAATTTGAAATGATATACTTAAGGCATCCTTAAGTTTTTTTATATTCATATTCCGATGAAAACTTTAGTTCTTATAAAGGGTTTAATCCTTTTCCTCTCAATAGCATATTGAGGAAGAATATACATTCTCGCGATTAGTATCCAAAGACTAATGAAATTTGCATGCAAAATACAAATTTGATTATGAGTACAGAGGCGCGAAGCATAATTTTGCATTGGATTAAGTATTCCAATTGAATAAATATGAGTAAAGGATCTATGGATGAAGATACAAAAAAGTTTATTTCCAATCGTAACTAAATCTTCTTTTAGTTAAAAAAGAAATGGAAGCCCAATAGCTAAAAAACGATAGTTTTGGTTTACTAGAACCATCAGGATATTGTTTCAGCTCGGTGGAAACCCAACTCTTTTCCTCAGGATTTCTTGAATGAAATTAGGGAACGAAGTAAGTAGATTAGATAGATATTTAGGAGAATTTCTATCTCCTACTCTATAGGGATCATCTAGAAAGCAGAGAGCTTTGGTTCCATTCAGACAGAAAAGCTAACATAGATGTTAAGTGGTGAGAATAGCCATAAAGGAGCCGAATGAAATCAAAATTTCATGTTCGGTTTTGAATTAGAGACGTTAAAAATAATCAACCAACGTCGACTATAACCCCTAGCCTTCCAAGCTAACGATGCGGGTTCGATTCCCGCTACCCGCTCCATTCTGTATAAAAAGACTATTCTATTTGTCTAGACATGGTAGAGACTTGTATTCAACCTTTTCGTCCACCTGTTTTTGGCCCTACAGAGCGGAGTAGAGCAGTTTGGTAGCTCACGAGGCTCATAACCTTGAGGTCACGGGTTCGATTCCCGTCTCCGCACTTAGCAATCCATATAAATAAATGGACTATTCTATTTGTATAGATATGGTAGATTGTATAGATATGGTAGAGGGCTATATCCAACCCTTTTTTTATTCAGCAGGTAGAAAAGAAAAAAGAAATAAAAGAAAGGCACAGTCTATTCCCCTTTAAAAGCAATTTTCTCTTGTTTGTCTCGGTAAATCCCCGGTTTAGGGCACCTTCTTGGCAAGTTCGATTTTCGCCCCCGAAGCACTCTTTTTTTTTGAGTCGAGTGCAAAGGATAAGATAGGAAGGGATACGGTACTAGACTAACAACTACTTAATTTAATATAAGTAGTTAAGTAGTCAACTAGACTGAATTTTTTATCATAGTACCTTACTAAATTAAGCTGGCGAGCGACGGGAATCGAACCCGTACCTTCTCCTTGGCAAGGAGATGTTTTA